CCAAAGAATCGGTCAAGATATGATATACTATTCATATTGTTGTAGCAACTGAAATCTTTTTTTTATTATTTATTATTATTAAATTATTTATTATTAAATTATTTATTAAATATTAAATTAAAATATTAAATAAAATAATAAAATATTTTATTTTAATTCAAAAAATATGCTTCTAAGTTGTCAATCGAAATGAAAAAGAAAGGGTATGGATAAATGGAAGGATGAGAGAAAGAAAGAAAATATTGATGATATAGAATTCCAGTATGTAAGGTCTATGAGTCATCTCAGAAAAAAGCTGTGTAATAAAGCATCAATACGGATTCAATTAATATTAAATGGATCTGCTCATCGAACAAAAAATAAAGAGCTTCGAGCCAATAAAGGCTAAGAATATTGACTCAAGAACTAATAGCTCCATTGTAGAATTCAGACCTAACCATTAAGTAAGAAGCGATGGGAACGATGGAACCCGTGAATTCAAAAGATTCTAGTGAAAATGAATTCGAATGATTCATGGATCGGGATGGCGGAACCGACCAGAGACCAATTCATCTATTCGGAAAAGTTATGAACTAATGATAGAACTGAAATAGAAATTGAAAGAGTAAATATTCGCCCGCGAAAACTTTATTTTCTTGGATTGCTAAATTTGGGTCAATCCAATATGATAAAGAGTAAAACAAAAGAAAGATTCGTTTTCAAATTCTAAAATAGATAAAAAAAAGATAGTTATGTTATTTAATAAGTTATTTAATATAGTGAGTTATCTATACAAACAAGATATACAAATTCATAATAGATTTGATCTAGATTAAATGAAATCCATGATTCAGTATATTAGACTTATTAAATACATGTATATCTTCATTCAAATTCTATTCTATCTGAATTCAAAATCTTTAATTTGAATTCATTTTATTCGCGAGGAGCTGGATGAGAAGAAACTCTCACGTCCGGTTCTGTAGTAGAGATGGAATTCAAAACAAACCATCAACTATAACCCCAAAAGAACCAGATTCCGTAAACAACATAGAGGAAGAATGAAGGGAATATCTTATCGAGGTAATGATATTTGTTTTGGTAAATACGCTCTTCAGGCACTTGAACCCGCTTGGATCACATCTAGACAAATAGAAGCAGGTCGACGAGCAATGACACGAAATGCACGTCGCGGCGGAAAAATATGGGTGCGTATATTTCCAGATAAACCAGTTACAGTAAGGCCCGCAGAAACACGTATGGGTTCAGGTAAAGGCTCTCCCGAATATTGGGTAGCTGTTGTTAAACCAGGTCGAATACTTTATGAAATGGGTGGAGTAACAGAAACTATAGCCAGAAGGGCTATTTCAATAGCAGCGTCCAAAATGCCTATACGAGCTCAATTCATTATTTCGGGATAAAATCGGGATAAAAAAGAAATGGGACTTGGGTAAAAAAAAATAGCGAGTGCAGGTTTCCTTTTTTTGGACAAACAATATTTCTTTTTTTCTTCGGCTTTTGTATTGTAAAAAACAGATAAAAAAAATGATATGATTCAACCTCAGACCCATTTGAATGTAGCAGATAACAGCGGGGCTCGAGAATTGATGTGTATTCGAATCATAGGAGCTAGCAATCGTCGATATGCTCATATTGGTGACGTTATTGTTGCTGTGATCAAAGACGCAGTTCCAAACATGCCTCTAGAAAGATCAGAAGTGGTCAGAGCTGTAATTGTCCGTACTTGTAAAGAACTTAAACGTGACAACGGTATGATAATACGATATGATGACAATGCTGCAGTTGTGATTGATCAAGAAGGAAATCCAAAAGGAACGCGAGTTTTTGGTGCGATTGCCCGAGAATTGAGACAGTTCAATTTTACTAAAATAGTTTCATTAGCTCCCGAGGTATTATAAAACGAGACCCCGATATGGTTATAGTAGGGTATTTAAAAGAAATAGATTAAGATTCATTTAGTAGATTTTGTCTCACGTATATACCTTTCAAAATTAATATTCATAAAAAAATACGTAAAAAAAAAAAAAAGAAAAACATGTTGATTATATCCAAATTTGGAGGCACCAATAATTTTAATTAATCATGGGTAGTGATACTATTGCTGACATAATAACCTCTATACGAAATGCCGATATGTATAGAAAAAGCGTGGTTCGAGTAGCATCTACTAATATCAGCCAAAGTATTGTTAAAATACTTTTACGAGAGGGTTTTATCGAAAACGTGAGAAAACATCGAGAAAACAACAAATCTTTTTTGGTTTTAACCCTACGACATAGACGGAATAGGAAAAGTACTTATAGAAATCTTTTAAATTTAAAACGGATCAGCCGGCCGGGTCTACGAATCTATTCTAACTATCAAAGAATTCCTAGAATTTTAGGTGGGATGGGGATTGTAATTCTTTCTACCTCTCGGGGTATAATGACAGACCGAGAGGCTCGACTAGAAAGAATAGGCGGAGAAATTTTGTGTTATATATGGTAATCCTTCTAATACCCGAATTTCATACGAAACTTCTTATTTCTAAGAGAAGGGGTGGGTTGTCTAATAGGGTTCTTCCTCCACTAGTTGATACTTCAAGGGGGTTTTACCCGTAATGAAAGAACAAAAATGGATTCATGAAGGTTTAATTACTGAATCGCTTCCCAACGGCATGTTCCGGGTTCGTTTAGATAATGAAGATATCATTCTAGGTTATGTTTCAGGAAAGATCCGACGTAGTTTTATACGCATACTTCCAGGAGATAGAGTCAAAATTGAAGTAAGTCGTTATGATTCAACCAGAGGTCGTATAATTTATCGACTCCGCAACAAAGATTCGAAAGATTAGGTGTTTTTTCAACTTCACTATTTATTTCGTAGGAATACGATTCGAAATGGAAAATTTCAAGAAACTTATTTTTTTCCAAGAGAAGTAGATTTAAAATTAAAGTAAGGAGTCGGAAATATGAAAATAAGAGCTTCTGTTCGTAAAATTTGTGAAAAATGTCGACTAATCCGTCGTCGGGGACGAATTATAGTAATTTGTTCCAACCCAAGACATAAACAAAGACAAGGATAATCAGCCTTTTTAAAGACCCGATATAAAAATAATAAAGACCCGATCAATATAAAAATAAGAAGGGGATCTGTTTTGACAAGAAATGGATATATCCATATATCTCTGACTCAAATTTATGAGATGATAAAATATGGCAAAAGCTATACCGAAAAAAGGTTCACGTGGACGTATTGGTTCACGGAAGAGTACACGTAAAATACCAAAGGGGGTTATTCATATTCAAGCAAGTTTCAATAATACCATTGTGACTGTTACAGATGTACGGGGGCGAGTAGTTTCTTGGTCCTCTGCCGGTACTTGTGGCTTCCGAGGTACAAGAAGAGGGACGCCATTTGCTGCTCAAACCGCAGCGGGAAATGCTATTCGTGCAGTAGTAGATCAAGGTATGCAACGAGCAGAAGTAATGATTAAAGGTCCCGGTCTCGGAAGAGACGCAGCATTACGGGCTATTCGCAGAAGTGGTATACTATTAACTTTCGTACGGGATGTAACCCCTATGCCACATAATGGCTGTAGACCCCCGAAAAAAAGACGTGTTTAGAAATCAAAATTGAAGATATTTCAATAGCAAGAGAAACAAAGCAAGAAAAACAAGAGAAATAAATGATTCAATGATCTGATCAAATAATATTATTATGGTTCGAGAGAAAATAACAGTATCTACTCGGACACTACAGTGGAAGTGTGTTGAATCAACAGCAGACAGTAAGCGTCTTTTTTATGGGCGCTTTATCCTGTCTCCGCTTATGAAAGGTCAAGCAGACACAATAGGCATTGCGATGCGAAGGGCTTTGCTTGGAGAAATCGAAGGAACATGTATCACACGCGCAAAATCTGAGAAAATATCACACGAATATTCTACCATAATGGGTATTCAAGAATCAGTACATGAAATTTTAATGAATTTGAAAGAAATCGTATTGAGAAGCAATCTCTATGGAACTTGTGAAGCGTCTATTTGTGTCAGGGGCCCTGGATATGTAACTGCTCAAGATATCATCTTACCGCCTTATGTAGAAATCCTCGATAATACACAGCATATAGCTAGCTTGACAGAACCCATTGAGTTGGTTATTGGATTACAAATAGAGAAAAATCGCGGATATCTTATAAAAGCGCCAAATACCTTTCAAGATGGAAGTTATCCTATAGATCCTGTATTCATGCCTGTTCGAAATGCGAATCATAGTATTCATTCTTATGAAAATGGTAACAAAGAGATACTATTTCTCGAAATATGGACAAACGGAAGTTTAACTCCTAAAGAAGCACTTTACGAAGCCTCCCGGAATTTGATTGATTTATTGATTCCCTTTTTACATACCAAAGAAGAAAATTTAAATTTAGAGGGCAATCAACACATGGTTCCTTTACCCCCTTTTACCTTTTATGATAAATTGGCTAAACTAACAAAAAATAAAAAAAAAATGGCGTTGAAATCGATTTTTATTGACCAATCAGAATTGCCTCCCAGGATCTATAATTGCCTCAAAAAGTCCAATATATATACATTGTTGGATCTTTTGAATAACAGTCAAGAAGATCTTATGAAAATGGAGCATTTTCGCATAGAAGATGTCAAACAAATTTTAGGCATTCTAGAAAAAAATTTCGTAATTGATTTACCGAAAAGTAAGTTTAAAATTCATTAGAATTTTTTCATCTTTTTTTTTAGAAAAAGGCCGAAAAGATATTTTGAATCTTTAGGACAATTCATATATTCGGAATTGTCATAGATTGATAATTAAATTGAATAGATGTATCTAGGGAGAATTCACTTTGAAGCGACTGTTCCCTAGATACATACGTCGTGTATTTTATTTCACAATTGAATCAATTTAAAAAAGACCTAAAGTTAGGGATTTATCAATAGGTAATGTTGCACCAATACCCAACCAAAGGGCCACTGCGGTACCAATCAAAAATACGGTTGTCG